CCAGCCTATTTAATTTTTGATTTCCATTTTCTTTAATTGCTTTAGTTAGTATAACTCTATATGTTACGCTTAGACAAATTTTCTTGTTTTCGCCTAGGATTCTTGCTAAAGAAAGCGACTTCAAAATAAAATCGAATTCTTCTTTTGATTATTTGAATTTTTTTTTATAAAAATTATAAAAATTCGATTTATAGATTTTTCTTTTTTAGGAATAGAATCAGGAGGTCTTTTTGTCGTTTTTTTTCTTAGTGATTTAGAATAGAACGAGTATTCAAATGGAAGCAAATGGGTAGGTATTTCCATCTCAGGATTTCGAATATCTTAATTTGAGTGTTGGTATATTCCGTTTATGAAAATAAGGGTGGGGTTTTCTCTTGATTGAATAGAGAAAAAGAAGACCATCCCCTTTTTGTTTTGGTGTGCTTCGCTAGGTCTAGTTTTTAGATATACCAAAAAGGGGAGTCTGGCTAGCTTAACCCCTTGATTATGGACAGGAAAATTCATATAGAATTTCCCTCCGAAGATTAATGACGAAGGGTTGGTTTGTTTATCCACGATTGGCACGGTTGGAAAAGGATCGATTCGATCTCTTGAAATACGTTTTTCTTTCAGTTTTCTGTTCGGCTTTAAACGATTCCTGTGAGTGAGTTTCTAGGACAAATTGGGTTTGGATGAACCAACCGGTCAGTTACAAGCAACAAACAAGAATGAAGAAATGAAAATTATACAATTTTGTATTTCAAATTTGGATTTTATTCATTTTCATTTTATAGGGCTCTAGGGCTATACGGACTCGAACCGTAGACCTTCTCGGTAAAACAGATCAAACTTATTATTATCAAAATGATCTGAACTGTTTCAAAGACCCAACATGCATTTTTTTTGCATTGGGCTCTTTCATTAACTGATAGAAATATCAGCCAATCCGCCATATTTTTTCTTGACAGAAAAATAAGATAAGGGGATGGCTCCACGTGCTCTGATTCATTATTTGGGATTCTGATTCAGAAGCACTACCAAAGTGTTTCAAGGGTGAGGTTATCTTGACGTAGGTCTGCCTCTGGCCTAGATCGTTTTAAGTTAAATAAAGTCTCTATTCTTCGGCTTAAAAAATCCAATATTAAACTTCATACACCTTCAAGTTCATAGGACGAAAAGAGATTTTTTGAGGGCCTTGTACTCATTATGCCTAGCATTGAATGTACTGGTATTCACCTTATCAATATCTCAAATCAATCATGGGGTCTGTTTGGTACCTAAACGGGCACTCAAATCGAACCGAACCCTTTGTCAGGCTATTGTTCTCGTAAAGTTATGGAGTAAGACATCGATTTCTCAATAAGATCCATTTTTTGGATTGTATGATGGACTCCCCTGAAAAACATTGGCGCGCGTGTAAACGAGGTGCTCTACCAACTGAGCTATAGCCCTTAGTGCTTGTGATGCATATTTTATCATGTATATAATTTGTTGTCAAGATGAATATTCTATGATCCAACATCCTAAATTTGTGAGTGGTTGAGTGGTATTGCTTAGATTATTATTGCTTATAAGCAATATGCTATTTATAATCCATCGATGGGATGGGTTCCGTTTGGTTCTCTTTGGGATGATAAATGACCTACTTAACTCAGTGGTTAGAGTATTGCTTTCATACGGCGGGAGTCATTGGTTCAAATCCAATAGTAGGTAGAACTTATTAGATACCATTGACTCCGACATCTAATAAGTTTTTTGCCCCACCCTCTTCTATCTATTTTTAGAGATTTTTTTTTATTGAATCTAGTTCAATTTCATTTTTGAATTGCGTTGTATCAAAATGGGATTCTGCTTGATTGGATTCACTCGACAGAATCCAATCAAAATAGGATTTAGAAACAGAACTTCTTTTGATTATTTGAACGCACCAACTAGTTATGAAATAACATTGACAGCCTCTACTCTTGTCCTAGCTCGCCGGAGAGCTAGATTTGCCTCAATTATTTGTCTCTTTCCTTCAGCTTTTCTCAAATTAGCTTCCGCTATTTCAAGAGTTTGCTGAGCTTCTTGTGGATCAATATCACTACCTTTTTCCGCATCATTTACTAAAACAGTGATTTCATTATTGCCTATTCTAGCAAAACCGCCCATTAGAGCCATCGTTAACCATTGGTCCTTAAGGCGTATTCTTAAAATCCCTATATCTACAGCTGTAGCAACAGGAGCATGATTTGCTAATACGCCAATTTGACCACTATTTGTAGATAAAATGATTTCTTTCACTTCTGAATCCCAAACAATTCGATTAGGGGTCAGTACACAAAGATTTAAAGTCATTTCTGCAAATTGCTCTCCATTTCTAAGTTCATAGCCTTCGCGGTAGCTTCATCGATATTACCGACTAAATAAAAGGCCTGTTCAGGAAGACCGTCTAATTCTCCCGAAAGGATCAATTGAAACCCTCTAATGGTTTCTGCTAGACCAACATATTTCCCCGGAGAACCGGTAAATACTTCGGCTA